GGTTATAGTCGACGTCGATTCAGCGCTTTGAACGTCTCTAATTCAAAACCGAACATGAAACTTTGGTTTCATTCGGCTCCTTTATGGAAGATGAGTAAATTCCTAGATTTAAGATGTGAACAAAATGAACAAAATTATACCCATAACACCTATGTCAGCTTTTTGTCTGAATACAAACAAAACGAGTCGCTTTCTAGATGATCCTTCTAGAAGAAGGTGATTATAACAATCTTTCTAGTTACTTCGTTCTCTATTTCTATTTGAGAGGATTTTAAGTAAAAGTATTTTATTTCCACCGAGCTAAAACAATACACTGATGTCTCTAGTAAACTAAAGATATCGTTGAATAGCTATTTTGCTTCCATTTTTTTTTAGAATTCTAAAAAAAAAATGGAAGATTTAGTTACGATTAGAAATTTACTTTCTATCTTCAGCCATGGATCCTTTACTCATACTTAATTCAATTGGAATTATTGGTTGGTCCAATTCAAAAATTATGTTTCGCAATTTTATAATCCAACTTTTTCAATTTATAATTTAATTGACTCATGGATACAAATTATGATAATGCGTATTTTTTTTCTCGAATTTCGCATTGAGAGGTAAAGGATTAAATACTTTTAAGAAATAAAGTTTTTGATCGGAATATGAATAAAACCGAAAGACCCTTTAACTATTAAAGGGTTAATCGAACGAATCACACTTTTACCACTAAACTATACCCGCTACAATAACAATATGATTGTTGTATACAAAAGGGCCTTTTGTCGAACAAGATAATTGAGTTAAAGATAGAACCATCAAAGAATCATCAAAATTAGAGTGTTGGACTTTTTCGTGGGGAAATCAAAATTGAATAGTTAATGAGATTCGGAAAAGAGGCTTCATTTACATGAAAAGTTTTCTCTTTTGCTGAAGAAGATAGATACGGATCAAAAAAAAACACTAAAATCATAACAGAAAAATGCATTGTGGAAGAATCAAATAGTTTCTGTTTTAGTTCGGAAAATAAACATAGTAAAATAGAACAAGAAAAAGAATGTAAATAGTCTTTCTTCTTTTTCTTGTTGCTTGAATATAAAATATTCAATTGAATATAATAATATAAATTGAAAATATATATATATTATTAATTACTAGATAATAGAATAAAAAAACAATTTTTTCAAATCAGATATTTAGATAAATCATTATTTATCTATAGTTCGTTCGAACAAAAAAAGCCCGACCTGGTCAATACCTAGCCGGGCCATCAGAATAAGAACTAAGAAGGACTTTTCGACCAAAATCAACAAAAAAAGAGGTCTTCCTTTTCATTTTTTTTTAGTTCGATTGTTGGCGCGCCCCTCTTTTAGATAACGGAAATTCGTGATTTGTGGATCTCTCTCTATATCTATATATATATATTTATATATATATAATAGAATAGAGAAAGAAGAGAATAGAGAAAGAAGAGAGAGAAAGAAAGACTCCTTACATTATGTCTAATGTAGAAATTATCTTTTGCAAGTGGGAGAGATGGCTGAGTGGACTAAAGCGTCGGATTGCTAATCCGTTGTACGAGTTATTCGTACCGAGGGTTCGAATCCCTCTCTTTCCGTTTCCGTTAATGCCTTGATTTATTTATTTATTTTTTCAAATTTTTAAAATCTTATTTAAACGCGTGGAATAGAAAAAATTCTAAGAAAAATTGAAACTTAACCAAGGAAATCCTTTGGATTTTATTCTTCACGGCCAGGATTACGCCCCGGATCATTAGATAGGAATCCAAAGATAAAGAGAGAAACAAAAAATATCACTACGGTATAAACGAAGAGTTTCAGAGTAAGCATTACACAATCTCCAAGATTATTTTTTGGAAAAAAAAAAGATAATAGATCTTCCGTTTTTCTACCACATACCCTAGCCTATTTTGACACCAAGAAATGAGGTTTTTTTCTATAAATTCATTTTCACGAATTCATTTGTTTTTCATTAACAAAAATTTTTGTTTCTATCCAAATTCTATATTGTGGGAGACCCTAACCCTATTAGGGTCTTTCACAGGAAAAAGGGTCAAAAATGAGGAAATGGGGGTAAACCGGACTTATGGCGACTGTCTAAGAATTTCAGTGTGCGAATCGAGGATTCAGACTCTAAAACTTATTTGATTTTATCAATTGTTAGATTTTTTTCTCGAAGAAATCGTGCATTTTCTAGGATATTCTTATTAAGGATCTTATCGAAAACTTACAGCAGCTTGCCAAACAAAAGCTAAGAGAAAAAAAAACAGAGGTATGACTGGCATAACATCTACGATTGGATTCAAAAAAGCATAGGCTTCGGGCAATTTGACGAAGAAAAAACTACTCGAATAAAGGGCAGAATTAATACAGATCAAACTAAGGATATTAAGTATAACAGACATTTTGTTCTTCGAGATAATTGCATTTTGATTGAATTTTTGATATAAGGAAAAAGGAAGAAAGTAAGTAAGGGAAACAAAAAATCCTTCTTTTCCTTTGAACCGACCCAATCAAAAATCCTCCAATTCTCAAAGGAGAATAGAAGAAATCATACTTTCATACAATATCTTAATTGAATTCTATGTAATGATCAATAAATTAAGTTGAATTCTATATCTATATGTATCAAAATCCCAGTACCAACCTATTCTATAGATATATAGATCTTTGGACTGGAGTTGACAAACAACCAATACCAATATTATTGTTTTTTTGTGTAAATTAGAAATTGAAATGGGGCGTGGCCAAGTGGTAAGGCATCGGGTTTTGGTCCCGCTATTCGTAGGTTCGAATCCTTCCGTCCCAGCGCATATCCATTTTTTTAGGCTACATCTTTGCCATAGCAAAGAAGTAGGAGAGTGAATAGGAATTAATCCATAGAAATATCTGTGTCTGTTTGAATCTCATTAACAAACGATCAAGTTACATATAATATATAAATATGATACGTGACAAATGTTTTTTCTTTGAATTATTTAGGTATTTTGTCTTTGGCTCTAATGAAAAATCGGAAATATATGTAACGATTGAGGCAGAGATTATTTATCCCATCCCTCTTTTTGATTATTATGACAAGAGTCGATTCTTGAAATGAAAGATTACCCAACTCCATGTTAAACAAAATCCATATTATTCAAATATATATATAAATAAATATATATTCATATAAAATGAGGAAATGTTTAGCTTATATGGTATGTATTGTTCTATTTCAATGACATAAATTTTTTGGTTTTTGTGAAAAAGGTTTGTAATCCTTAAATTATATATTATAGAATATCTATAACAATGACAACTGTTCAGTCTATTCAGTCTATTTGATAGATACGAAATTCCCTATTTTTTCTATTTTTAGTTTCGTAATCAGATGAAAAGAATAAAGATTCAAATCTTAACTTACATCATTTTTTTATACATCTCATGAAAAAAAATAGGATTTTTTTCTTTTTTGCTTTGATCGATTTATCTATTTTAAATTTAAATCAGTGATCAGTTAATTCAAAAAGAAAGACTTCTAAATAATGATGTCTAAATAAGAAACTTTTTTGAATTAGAAATATTTTTAATTTTAATGATTCCTTGTAAGTGGAATCTTTGAAAAAGTAAGAAATCCTTCAATCTATCCTATTGAGTCACTTGAAGATAGAGATTTTCGAAGTTATTTGTGTATATATTTCTAGTTCTGTCTATTATCTATAATATTATTTATGTATGTTCAAAATGCTGTCTTGCTAAGAAGACTTTTTCATAAAAATCGTTGCACATATCATATATTTCATATATTCATATATAGAAGAAAAAGTCTAGATTACGATGTCTATGGACAGCTGAACCAATGACTATTCATGATTCCATAATTGAATCAATTCCATACCGGTTCCAAATTAGAGGAATGTTATGGTAAAACTTCGTTTGAAACGATGTGGTAGAAAGCAACGTGCGACTTGAAGGACACGATCCGTTGTGGATTTTTTCATCCACCATTTTCAATTTGTCTAGGAATGAGGGTGCTCTTGGCTCGACATTGTTTGTTCTGTTACACTTGAACCCTTCATTTTTTGTTGGGTTGTAAATAGTCCACGATGGAGCTCGAGTAGAAAGGATTAATTCCTTTCTCAGGGGCAAGGATCTAGGGTTAATGTCAATCAATTGGAACAACTTCGTAAATGTATCTTCCAAAATATAGAAATCGAAAGGATTGAACTCGAACGTTTCCAATTCAAAAACAAAAATTCTTGGAATTGATCAAACTTTGTCGATTCAAAGTGTATCACGCGGGAATCAACTATCCATAGGATTCTTTGATCGAAAGAAATAAAAAAAAAGGTTTGTTGCTGCCATTTTGAAAGGATTAAGAAACACCGAAGTAATGTCTAAACCCAAGGATTAAAAATAAAGATAAAGGATCTAAAAACAAGGAAACACCATTTTAATTGTCTCGATAGTCTTAATAACTGGATTAGACTAAAGAATCCAAATAAATTAAATTTTAAACGAGACAAACAAAAGGGGGTAAAGACTACTCAATAAATGAAATCAATAAATGAAATGGGTTAAAGATTTTTCGTTTGAGCTATTTGAAAGTTATCGGACTTGAGTTATGAGTACGAATGGTTTCTTTTTTATTTTCAAGAAGAAAAAAGACTAGAATCATAGTCTAATTGATTTTATAGGATAATTTGTCATTTAATTTAATAGAATTGCATACATAGACAAAACTTCGAATCAAATCATTTTTTCTCGAGCCGTACGAGGAGAAAACTTCCTATACGGTTCTAGGGGGGGTATTGTTCATCTATATCTATCCCAATGAGCCGTCTATCGAATCGTTGCAATTGATGTTCGATCCCGAAGAGAAGGAAAAGATCTTAGAAAAGTGGGCTTTTATGATCCAATGAAGAATCAAACTTATTTAAATGTTCCTCTTATTCTATATTTCCTCGAAAAAGGTGCTCAACCCACAGGAACTGTTCAGAATCTTTTAAAGAAAGCGGA